AAAGCCTTTCCTTTCGCTCTTCGTCTTTACCAGTAGAATCTGAAAGTGGATTTCTCTCCTCCTTCGGTTCGTCTAGACCGATCGTTCTCTTCAGTCGACCTTTCTCATTCGCCAACTTTCCACTTTCAAATGTCTTGTACTAGAGCGGAATACACCTTTCAAAAGGATGGATCAAGTTTTTGATTTTCTTTCTCGGCCTTCTCCCTATTCCCGGGTCTCCCGCAATACCAACTGGTCCGGCAAGACTAAGACATCGTCTTGGTAGCAACCACAAAACCAATAGAAAAAAGGGTGAGCTCTTTTTCGTGGATGAGCATCTCGAGGTTCTTTGATGGGCAACAAAAAGACTAACATTTGATTGCGCGGCATAAGCCTCTATTCTAAGCCCAGACTTGTAATAATCAAGACTTTTTTTGCTGAATTGGATCCGATAGTTGATCCCTAATTTCCCTTACGGAAGGGGGATGAGCAAAGCTTTGAAATGAGCACGGGAAGCTTCCTTCTTCTTTATTCAATAGCTCTTTCTCCTCTCCGGTGAAAAACTTATCTCCAAGTAGGCAGAATGCCTTCCTTACTAGTCTCTCTGATCTTTAGGCCTCTTCTCGCGCCCTAGCTCTGGTTCATACATGTGTTTATTTTATATATATGATATAAAATCTTTTATGTTTAGCGGTCATTCTTAGAAGTTCGTTTGAGAACGGTCGAGACCCTCGCGGGCATCCTGTAGGTTCACCACTGGACTTGCACATCCTATCCTATTCTAATATAAGGAAGAGTTGCTTCTCCCTTGGATCTTTCCTTAACTCGGATGGGATGAAGTAGATTCAAGCTAGAATACCGGACTAGTTTAGCCTATTTGGCATGAAGCTGTTGCATTCGGGTTTGGTTTGGGAAATAGAATAGATGGAATCTGAAATTGAACCTTTGGCGAGATTCTTTCCCACACCCGTTCGGTAGTCTACTTCGGTTACAACACTATTTTCCCTCCGATCCGGCGCCAGCCAAGGGGAAGGTGGGCGTGCAAGGCGTTATCGATGATTACTTTCAGCTAGTCACAAAAGTGCAGCTCCGCTCTTCATGCGGCCAAAGAGTTTAGCTTCTGCCTTATTATACGATGATAGTGGCTAGCTTCTTTGGCATCTTCGGGTGCCTACTTCCAGCAGATCTGTGGGCATTCAAAGTCGAGTTTCGGGGCTTCGTTCTTCCAGTTCTGCAAGCTTTCTGGATATCCCTTCGTTAGCCTTTTTTAATTCAGCTACCAGTGAATCCTGTTGTTTGAGGAACTCTGCATCTTTGGCTTGTAAGTACCGAATTTCAACTGCTAGCTGCTCTCTTTCTTCTTCAATCTTTGAGAACCGAGCTGAGCTGTTCATGCTCCTGATCTAAGGCACTCTCGCAGTTAGAAGTCTTTTCAGAAGCAGTAGACTGAGAGGCTTTGGCAGAATTGATCGAACTTCTTGCTCTCAGGGTGCTTTCCTTGAGCTCAACCATCGGGGATGCTAGTTTTCTGAGGATGATTCTTTCGCGTAAGTCAGGGGAGTGTTGAGCCAGAGTAGAGATGACCTTTTCAGCATCGCTGTGAGAGCATCCGAGTGAAGAATTTCTTCAAATGGCATGCTGAAATAGTTTCTTAGTGCTTCCCTTTGTTCTTGCAAGAGATCAAGACTGGTAGGCAGGCTAAGGCCAGAGATTCTTCAATGCCCGGGGGAGGTCCTCGAGACTTAACCCTGTCTGAGAGCTTGGCCAGCAAGCTTTTGGACATTGAATGTACACTCGAGGAGGACTGAACAGATGTAGAGGATCCTGACAAACTTGGGGAAAGCACACCTTGAAGAGTTGACATCATCTTCAATCTCAGATGTCAACAGTTAGCCAAGAAGGTTTATGGCAAACTGGAAGGAGTAAGGAGGGATAAATGATCTACCTTTGGTAATGCTCTGCTTTCAGTGGGAACCGGTGGAGATTGAGGTGAAGGTCTTGTAGTCTCCGGATGAGAGCTAGTAGATCGGACACCTTCGCCAAGCCTGACGAAAGGAGCAACTTATATACCTCTTTGTTCACTATATTCCTGAAGGGTCCTTGGGCGCTTATGGGAATGAAAGGACATAAACATACGAATAAGCTGAATTCGCATTAGCAGACACCCCAACTAGAGAAGGGGCTTTTTCCCCGACTTGTGCTCTATCTATAATAGTGAAATCCTAAAATAGAAAGGGTCAGCTTAGATTAAGACTTTAGAATAGTGTTGCCGATACCTCTAAGACTAAGAGAAAGACAAGGGGCATCTCCAGAAACTCTTCTAAAAGTTTCCTCTTCCCCGGGCCAATCTATCAAACGGGGTTAGTCTTCTAGTTTGGAACTCTTTTCCGACACCTTTTTATAAGATAAGAAACAGGGGAAAGTCAAAGCCCCGTGGGGCATCTTCTTATAAGAAAGGCTATTCCAGAGGTTGACCCGTAGATGTAGATAGAACGGGCAAACCCCCAACTTCAAGGAAAGACCTTGCCATCCCCCTTCTTAGTTTAGTTTCTTGAAGGCCGACTCGGACTCCTGCATTCGCTTTCGCCTCTGACTGAGCGAGCTCAATGGTTGTCAACCTCCCGGCATGAATATTCAAAGTGGTTTCCATTTCCAACCCCAAAGAAAAGAGAATCGGTCGGTCGGTCAGACAAAGAAAGATGGGTCACAGATGAAAGACAAAGGTGAGGTAAATTCCGGCCCAAAGCAAGCTTGTATCCCCTCGGCCAGCAAGGCTAAAGGAAAGCGGTCGGTAGCCGACTTGGATGGGTCTAAGGAAGAAGAGGAGGGAATCGCCAGATTGAACATAGAAGCTAGTGACGAGAGCAGGCTCTGATGTCAGAAAGGTAAAATGAATTTGGCAAGCCAGGCCCTACGCTCAGTGCAGCCACTAAATCTTTTGTTTTCCTACCTGGTACTCACCCCCTGCAATTTGCCTTCCAAAGACTGCTTCTTCCTTTCCTACCTTACCCTAGGGGAAGTCCCAAGAAAACAATCTTGAGGCCTATCTCTCTCCGGCTTTTCATTTCATTCAACTAACGCAGCAAAACCGTTAACAGCAACCTTTAGCTCTAATTGGTATCTCCTTCCGCTCCCGCTCTCTTCTTCTCGGTTGACTCTCCCGAACGTAGAAAAAGACACTTTTTCTAATTCCGGAAGCAGGAACTCACGTTCATCGCCTAGAAGATCAATTGATTCCCATTGCGACTACTGACAGTACCGATTTTTACTGGTCGGGCTAGACTGACTTCTTTCTTAAGGTCGGAAACTGCGCCTGCAGAGATTGCGGAAAAAGCCGAATCTTTCTCTCCAGCTACGAGATTATTCCAGCAGTGCTTCCAATGGGAAAAGGGTCAAAATAGGTACAATGGGAACGGCACCAACGCTAGCTCTTTTTGTCAATTCATCCTCTTGTGCCCCCTATTTATAAAAAAATCTGCCCGATACACTCCTTTTTGGCCTACAGCCTAATATAGACAATTGAGGGCTATGGAGCACCACTCCTTCTATGAGATTGGAACTAAAGGCTAAAGTTGGTTTTTGACTGGTTTCGGTTTCGTGACGGTGAAGTCGCTTCTTCCTTGCGCCTTCCGCTTGAAGACAAGACTAGTGGAACCAGCTGAATTCCCGCTCTTGGTTTAATCTGTATCTCGGACGAGCAAGCATTTGAACCGGCTTAGGAGGGCTCGTCCTTTAGTTGGGACTTTTTCCGGTATGAGCTTTGGGAACCGGGACCCTACAAATGGCACCAAGAGAACTAGAGATCGTTCAGAAAGAAATTCCTTTTAGTGAGAAGCTCAGTCTAACACTTCACACTTGCATCATCGGGATAGAAATTAAAAAAAAAAAAGTCAATCTGATTTCGTGTAACCTTTCTCTAGCTTTCGGATTCGAGCTGGAGCTAACGAATTGCAGTTTGCTTCTCCTATGATAATAGAAGAGTGGATCGACTGATGGGAAGCCAAATAAGCATCGGCTGCAGCCCGAGCGATCGAAGTGAAGCGACGTTGAAGTCGGCCTCGTGAGATTGAAAAAGAAAAAATAAAGAAATTGGTAGGATTGGTTGTTGACCTCCGTTTCCAGCTTGGATTATTTGAAAGAGAGCTCGTGAAGTGCACTTTCCTTTATTAAGATAACAGGATTCGACTGATGTGACCAAGGAAAGAAGGATCGGGGAGAACAGAACCTGGCTTAACTCGTTGATTGAATAGCATAGCCGTTGAATGGCGTTGGAGTGAAGTTAGCGGGGTCATCTCGTAGGAGGGTTTGCACCGGCAATTCAAAAAATGGAATCGCATTCAACATCGTCAGATTCGAGGTCCTAGGCATAGACGGTTTTGCACCTATAATTGCTGAAAAGAACCATTTCCATAATAGGTCTCGTGAAGAGTTCTCCGAGCCAGGATCAAAGGAAAGATTTTGGACTTTTTAGTTTGGAGTGATTCTAGGTATCCTCCAGATGTTTAGTAAGATTTGTAACTAGAAGATTTGAGAAAGTCGATGTTTTTCGCTTCAAACGGGCGGGTGGTTGAATCGTGCTGCTCCTACTTCTATTGATTGATGTTCGAACCGGGAAGCTCCTCAAAAAGTGGAATCGGGTAGGAAAGTAGGGATTTTTCATTCGAAAAGCCTGTCACGGATCAATCCAATCTGTTTTCTTTTTCTTTCACTAGTTATGAGATTTCGAAATCTCGAATCGTGAGACTCGAAAAAGCTAGAAAGTGGCTCTCAGACTCATCAGCAGACGCAGCGGACCGAGATCTCTCAGCTCAGTAGGAATTTGACTGAAATCTATCAAGCTTTTTCGAATCAACGGATGCTGATGTAAGATTCCAATCCATAGGCGCAATCTGTCTATTCTCGTACTTTTGCTTGTAGTCCCCTCTCTTTCGGTACATTGTTCATAGGTTGAGCCCGGAGATCGAATCTGATTCTTCCCCTTTACCTTTAGAAAAGGGAGACGCTCGATGCGCCAACCTCGAGCTTTGGATAAACGAAAGCTAGTTGAGATATTCGTCCAGCTCCGCATCTGCTTCTTCGGCTGCTTCTTTGGCTTCAGCTCCTACTCCGAATCTTCCCCTCTTTTACATAACATTCATCATCCTCTCTAAACTTGTTCGTACAAGCTGCGCTTCGTCCTGATGAATCGTTTCACACTGCTCCATACCATAAGAGTGAAATCGTTCTGGAGGCCCAGGCCATAGGAAGGTAGCTTTTCCTCTTCCTCTCTTTCATAACACTCCTTCCCCGTCTTACTAGGCGTTAGGCCCTCCATTGCATTCTATTCGGAGGAGCCTACCAACTTGCCTACCTCTGAATCTCCGCCCGTTAACATCTCCAAAATCAGACTCTTGTAGATTCGCCTCTTTCTTTCCCTTAAAGGACTCGCTTCACGACTCTTTTAGTCTCGTTACGCTTAATAAGAAAAATAAGGGGCTAGGTAATAAGGATTCAGTCTGCGCTGTAACTAGTATAATGATTCAGCTCTCGCTCCTAAAGGACGAATAGGCTTGCCTTGCTTTCTTTGAAGGAAGGAAGATCGACTTTGTTAAAGAAGCTTGACAACTAGCAGCTTGCTTGTCTCGCTATACTCTTTTTCTTTGGGCCTGTTCGCTCTGTCTAGTCACTGACCGGAAGGAAGGGGGCTGGTGACTAAACTTGCCTCAACTCAACGGGAAACTCCCACAACAACCAAAGTTGCTTGTAGTTTCACCGCCCCCCGTCTTTTCAACTGTGCCTTTTATATAACCCTTGGCAACGATAGAAGATCATAGGGAAAACGGGTTGAAGGACACTTTCTCATTAGTTAGGTCTTTTCCCTTAGAGGTCGGGGAAGAGCTCTATCGTCTAAATTACCTTTCGATGGAATGTCGTCTTGTCAGCATATACTTCACCGGGTCTTTCTTTGATGGGGCTATCACGTACCGTACGCTTGTCGTGGTAAGAAGTAGGGCCTGAGTTTCAATGCATCTTTGGCCAGGATTTCACCTTCGGATAGCTTTGCGTTGGCTCACTTACTCCGACTTACGAAACACGCTTCGCTGTCTCGCCCAGAACGCTGCGGGTCAGGCACCCCCCGTTGCATCAGATGAGGTGTTAAGTTAGTTACACCAGTTCGGGAATCCTCTCTCATTGCCAGTACGACTGATCCCTAAGATTGGGCCACAATCCCTTAGATCTTGTGAGGGCGTTCCTGTAGATAATTTAATCTTTCCACGGCATGCGGATTTCATTCAGTGATGCGTCAAGTCACTTTACATGGCGGCATGGATTGAATAAGCGTTGAGCGAAGACCCTTAACTACAAGATTAGGCGGTCTACCATCAAAGACCCGGAACTCACCCGTGCCTACTTGTGAAGTGGGAACCACGTCCATCCTATCCATGTTATTACTCGGCGTACATTATCAGCCTAAGCCTCCTTCTCAACGTATGGTTCATTTAGAGCACGTGTGGGACATCGTCTTTCGGCATCTATTCGCTTACCAGCAGTTAGATCGAAGGGCTCTTCTGTGTACATGATGCGTACTTGTTTTGAGAAGAGGGCTTTCGGGGGGGTAAACTTGTTCTGCACAATACCCCACCACACAATGGTGGAATAATAACTAATTCATAGGCGATAGACATTAGTTATAGAACTCTAACTGTTCCCCATGACTGTTCGGAGAGCCCTGTAAAGCCTTTGGCAACAAGACGGGCTTTGATTCTATAATAAATATAAATAGAAATTATCTTTCTCTTATAGGTATTTAGCCCTTCTTTGATGAAATCTTGACTCCTAAGCCGGTCTCCCCCTCAGCGGAACAAGGAGGAAGCGTTAATGGTGGATGGCCAAATGCTATCTGGGAATACAAAACAGCCATGTTATTTTAGGGATATTCCCCAGGGAAGTGGAGTAGAAAAAAGGGCCACGTCAAGTAGAACCGGGTCCTAAATTATAGGGTCTCCGAGATCCTTTTCCTGTTAACAAAAGAAGATAACAACGGGTGAAAAACCGGGGGTCTGACACATCCTTTTGGTCGGCTTTCCCATTCCCGAGGCACTCTGCACAATCGCCTCTTTTCCCGCTCGCAGGGCTTCCATATCTAATATGGCAAGAGTGATAGGACAATCACAAAGAACAAACAAACAAATCTCTCACCTTCAGGTTTAAGCTTATACGCAGTTTTGGAGGAGGAGCATAATAATTTAGCAATAATGCGGAGAGAGAAGACACTGTAGATAACCTCCCTTTGCGCCCTATCCTACCTTCAAAAAGTTGATTGTTTTTCTATGAGTTATAGTAAATATATATTATCTTAGTCAGCGGAGTCTTTATGGTTCCTCCCTAACCTAAGGGGACGGGAATAATGCACCTTGCCTAATGCCCCTAGAAGGTGTAAAACTCGGTAGTTGTTCCCCATTCCACAAGACAGAAAGAGAAGTTGAAGTAGTGCAATCCATAATCAAATGAGTTAAAGACTCGTTGAACCCAACTCTCCGCAAAACAGCCTCCAAAAATTTCCAATTGATGCGATCATAAGCTTTTTCAAGATCAACCTTGATCGCCATCCAACCTTTTTTCCCCATTGAGTGAAGAACCTCTTGTGCCACAACAATATTATCAGCAGCTTGTCTCGGGGAGGTCTCCCTAAATAGATATCTAATAGGAAGGAGTAGTCCATAGCGAAGTGTATCGATCAAGGGAATAAACTCCTAAGCGTTGTACTCCAGTGCTTTCCTTTCTTTTCCTAAATCAATTCTTTCCGGGCAAGGCAATTCCAAAGACTAAATGGTAGTGGACAAATCGTTGATGATAGGTTTTCTCGACATCAAGACTGACGGAGACAAGAGCTCGTCCTTCGCCGGCTCCTGGCGGTCAATTGAATTTCCTGTAGAGGAGAAAGGACGGACAATCGGGGAGAAAGTCAGTTCATCGACCATTTCTCTTACACAGCATCCCCTACAATCAAGCTCCTATCCATCCGATTCGGTCTCTAGACGTATCCCTCTTTTCGTGCTATATTCTAGTAAGGATCTCATGGTTGCTAGTTTCAAGTCTCGGACTAGAGTCTCTTTAGTATAGTATCATTTTCGTCCCTGCTTTTCTTTTCTCGCTTCCGCTCCCGTACAGTAACGGGATATTAGGGCTTTAGCAGATAATAGGAATTTTAGGTACAGGTTCTCCCCGTGCTGGTACTAGAAAAGGTACTAGTTCAAGTCGTCGGTTTTGTTACAGGAATTAGGTTGGTTATAGGAAACAGTCTTATAGTATTGGAGTTTCAAGCTCCTCCTTGTTTCGTTACGTACCCTTATATAATAGGTACCATTATATCTATCATCACATCACAAAACAATAGATAAAAAAGAAAGACTTTTATAGTGCTTGAGCCTTAGTATCAACAAATAGGGGTTTCCTTCCCGGCACTGGATCAGTTACTAAGCGAATGTGCAACTATCAAATTTGCGATTCGGTGTGTCTTCAGCGGGCCAACTAATCTATATAATCTAACCTACTAATCTACTAAACTTATATTATATTAGAACTTCGTTCCTCCCCGCTTCCATAGCGCATAGCTATTGATCTCCTTACCCCAAGCAGATCATGGTGATACTCCGAGAGAGCGCCTTGTCTTTAGCTTCTTTCTTTGTCAGTGCAGAAAAATATCAAGAAGGGTAAAATGCCAGTCAATCAGCAGCTTATTCGATTCCTATTCTTATAGGATGCATTAACCCTCCCATCTCTCTTTACCTTTTTTCTACCACGTAAACGTCGATGGGACACAAGAGAACCGGGGCAACATGATGAGACAGGAAGGAAGAGTCCAGCAGTCAAGTGGTACGCTACAGCGGGCGAAAAAGAGGTCCATTCCATTGACGCGGGTAGCTATGTAAAAACAAACCGATTCCTGACAATACGGACTATTCTTTTTAATGTTCATACTGTCGCCTTGTCTCGGATATAAGACCTACGAATCAAATCTGGTGTTAACGGAAAGAGGAAAGAGAGAAGGAATGGGGGACTCTCTATGTGGCATGCGAAAAAAAAAGCTAGGCGTGGAGCTACACTCGCTTAGCCCGTGAGGAGATCCTTGTGCCAGTGAAGATTGCTTCCAGTGATCGGGAAATAATAAATACAAAAACTATTGATATTTTTTCCAACACTCCGGATAGCCAAGCGATTCACCTGATCCAGATACACCAATAGGTGGGGTTTGAGGAAGATGCGGCAGAGCAATGAAGCTTTGCTTATGAAGTTAGGGTGGGGTATTCTTACTCAACCAAATTCGCTTTGGGTAACTGTCTTGAAGACTAAAGGATGGAGATGCTTTGACCGAAGTAAGTACGAGAAGAAATCTTTCTTCGTTGTGGAGGGGCATTTACCTATCAGTCCTAAGGCACAATTGGAGCACTAAGCCCTTAGACTGCTTTACTCCATTAATTAGACCTCCTTCCCCTAAAGCATCCATTTCGTCAAAGAAGGACGGAGCAGGCACACTGACTACTCTGATTGGGCGTGGACTGGGAAAAAGTAGCAGCTAAAGAAAAGCCAAAAGGTATTGGCGAAGAAGTAATGGAGGATCTGATATAGATTGAAAAAGGGGAAAGCTAACGAAGGGGTTGGGATTCGCCTCGCCCTAGTACACCAACCAGGCAATACCTTGACCTCAGACCTCACCCGAGACAAGCTGCCACAGACTCCAGAGAACTCGAGCGGTCAGGAAGAAATATTTTTTATAAAATACATAGATGTGTCTTTAACCAGATTTTTCTTCCAAAAGCCAATGCCAATGATAAAGAGAAGGAAAAATTCCCATAAGGAAATTACATTAATGAAACAAGCGACGGGATGCCACTAAACAAGCAAACTAAGCTAATACCAGTCTTGCTCCTTCATAGTTGTTCTTGGAATGCCTCTTTGTCACAAAAGAGAGGCCTACGAGAGGAGACTTATTCAATAGAAGAGAAGCCTATATCTGCCGATCACGGTTGCATTGGATGAA